ATACTCTAACCACTGAGTTAAGTAGGTAATTTAGAATCAAAAAGAAAAAGAAATGGAACCCGTCACATCGATGGATTATAAATGTAATATTATTTATAAGCAATACCGATCAAAGAGATAAAAGTTGGATCATGTAATATTCATCTTGACAAGAAATTATTGACATGATAAAATATATATCACAAGCAAAAGGGCTATAGCTCAGTTAGGTAGAGCACCTCGTTTACACGCGCGCCGATGTTTTTTCAGAGGAGTACATTATGGAATCAAAAAACTTATTGAGAAGTTGATGTCTTACTCCATGACTTTTAGGGAACAAGAGAACAATAGCCTGACAAAAGATTCGGTCCAATTTAGGTGCCCCTTTTCGATTTTTAGATTTTAGGCAACCAATAGGACCCATTATTGATTTAAGATATTGATAAGGGGAATACTCACTCTATTCAATGCTAGGCATAATGAGTATCAAGACCTCAAAAAATTCTTTTTTCGTCCTATCTTATGAACTTTAAGGTGTATGAAGTTTCATATTGGATTATTTAAGTAAGAAGGGGGCGATGGAGACTTCATTTAACTTAGGTTGATCTAAGCCAAAAGCAAACCTACGTCAGGATAACCTTCTTTGAAACACTTCGGTAGTGCTCTCAGATCGGAATCCAAATAAGAAATCAGAGCACATGGAGCCATCTTCTTATCTTCTTGTCAAGAGAATTATGGTAGACTAACTGATTATTTATATCAGTTAATGGAAGAGCCCAATGCAAAAAAATGCATGTTGGGTCTTTGAAACAGTTCGAATCATTTTGAGAATAATCAGTTTGATCTGTTTTACCGAGAAGGTCTACGGTTCGAGTCCGTATAGCCCTAAAAAAAAAAAAATGAAATAAAATTCAAATACAAAAACAAAAATTGTATAGTTTTTATTTCTTCATTATTGTATTGTTTGTTGTTTGTAACTAGCCGCTTGCAATTGCTTGGTTTATCGAAAAACGAAAAAAAAAAGTGCACTTCAATAGACCCAATCGCTATTTTTATTTTTTTTTTTTTATCTTGTCTTGGCTAAACAAACCCAATTTTCTTCATTACTCTTCCTAAGTCAATTACATATGAATTTTTCCCCTTTCCTATCCGCAATCAAAAAGAGTTAGTGATACTTCTTTTCTTTGTCTTTGGGATACCTGCCGAAGCCTAATGAATTTTTGGAGTCAAAATCATGACACGAACTCATTTAAAAACAAATTCCAACCTAACTCAACAAAAATAAAATCTACTAGTAAGTTACACGGATTTAAAAATGACTTACTCTATTTATGGACAAGCTGGAGTTTGAAAAATGAGGATCTTTATTAACTTTCATTATTAACATTGTAAAACGGGCTCTTCTTTTTTATTTTATTGCTATACCAGGTAAGGTATAGCAATAAAATAAAAAAATAAAGGAGTCTTTTCTTGCCCTAACATTCAATTACTAAATTAAATTAATTTAATTAATATATTTATATTAATTTCTAAATGAATATAGAAGTATAATTCGAAATTAATATAGAATAGAACTATAATTTAGTTAATAGTTAATATAAGATCCTATTCTATTAATGTTTAATATTATTTATTATATTATATTTATTATTAAATATTAAATTTAGATTATTAAATATTAAATTTAGATTTAGAATAATATTTAGAATAATATATATATTCCATATTATATAGGTAGAGGTACTCTATTACATATAGAATATAGGTATATTATTTTCTATTTTTATATAGATTAGTATTTTATTAAAAATTCTATAATTCTATTTTAAATTCTTTTTTTTTTTTATTTTTATAAATTTTTATTTTTATAGAGAATCCGAAGTGAGATGAAAAATCGAGAAAAAAGTCTTATTTGTACTTATTTGTATAAGGTATAAGGTATAAGAGAAATAGCAATATATATTTATAATTTATAATTGATAATTGATATCGAAATAAAATTGAAGTAAATGGAACAATTCGAGTCGATAAATCTTGAAATGAGACATGTACCAAAGCAAACAAAACTAAGCAGTTCAATCAAAATAAATTGTTATTTTGACTAAACAGTTATGAATGAGTTGACAATTAATTTCAATTCGACTCGAATAATCTAGTATATTTTCTACATTCATAGGAGTGGACCCATGTTTCTGCTTTACGAATATGATATTTTCTGGGCATTTCTAATAATATCAAGTGTTATTCCTATTTTGGCATTTCTAATTTCGGGCCTTTTATCCCCAATTAGAAAAGGACCAGAGAAACTTTCTAGTTATGAATCCGGTATAGAACCAATGGGCGATGCTTGGTTACAATTTAGAATCCGTTATTATATGTTTGCTCTAGTTTTTGTTGTTTTTGATGTTGAAACGGTTTTTCTTTATCCATGGGCAATGAGTTTCGATGTATTGGGGGTATCCGTATTTATAGAAGCTTTAATTTTCGTGCTTATCCTAATTGTTGGTTTAGTTTATGCATG